TTATGAACACCCGATCGGATCTGTCAAAAACGAGCTGACGACTACAGGGAAAGCGGTTTTTCTACTACTTGGCATTAAGAGAAGCTGGGTAGCTCCGTAATCTGTCAAGGAGGTGGCTTTCGCCTATAAGGACAGTTGGAGTTGACGGTCCTAGTTCTGTTACAGTAAGAGCTGTTGCTGGAATAACTTGTGTTGATGGAATAGAAGCTCTTCCTGCTCTCGTATCCGATGAAGAATAGGCCCAATCCATGGACTTTTACCCACGTGGTTTAGCTAATTCAATAGCCTTCGGAGAAAAGCGACAAGTACCACTGGACAAGCAAATCACTTTTGGAATCACCTTTAAGGATCCTCTTACGGTGAAATGCCAGAATAGTACTGATATTTCCGTCTCTCTTTAGCTGACTCGCTCGGGATATCCTAGCCAGCGTATGCTTGTTGAATTGAAGGCATACCGCACACTGCTTCAAATAGAAAGATATTGGTTTAATCTCAAAGCCTCGCCAGAAGACGTTCCACAAAAGCATTATTTCATCTTGTTCCTTGAGCAATTGAGGAAGCGAAGCGGGCTGCTTGTCTTGCCTCGAGCCCATAAGAGAAGTACTGCTCTGGACTAGGATGGTGCTGTTCTGCTTAAAACTAGGCTAGGAAATGGGCCTAACTCCACTCGGATGAGAGAGCTTCCTATAGGTTGAAAGGCCCCTCACGGAAGGAGCATTTCCTCAATCTCTTCCAGAAATAGGAGCTCGAAACCTTGCAAGCGGGAAAGCTTCTATCTCTTATAGAGAATAAACATAGGGGAAAGAGAACTACAAGAAGTCTACAACCTTACTAATAACTAAGAAAGGTGCTTTCCTTTACTAATGCAAGACTCCTCTCATTCTCAAAGTAGCTGTCTCCGTCCCGATATTCCTGCTTCTGGAATAGAGTAAGCTTCTCTTCTTTCGCTGCCTCTGCCTCTCCTCTGGTTTAGAACCCCCAAATCCACAATGACAATGATTGCTTCAAGGTCCACCTCTTAATAGAAGACCCGATCCATCTTCTCTTGAATCTCGACATTTCATCCAAAGAATAGAAAATGGTTAACACATGCCGATTGGAGAACGTATTCCCTTCCCAGCTATTAGTGAAACAGGGGCCATCACTCTAATACGAATCGAAAGAATCACTATCGGGTTTGGTACCAACCAAGATTATCGTGGTTGAAATACCATCAATTTTGAATAGTTATTAGAGCTTCTAATTAAGTCGATTAAAATAATCTTCTGATTCAATCAGTCTTATCTCGTTCATGCTCCTCACCTGAGAAGCATTTCACTAACCACCTGAGGAGCAGTAACAAGTACCTCCCTTGGGGTCGGGTAGCTACAGTCACACACAGTTCCTGTACACAGTAAGACAGTAGCAGCAGTAGCTACTGTAGCGTAAGACAGTCACTCTCACAAGTATGGTTTAAACAATGTTCTATCGGTTTGACCAGGTTTAACAAGTTTGAAACATAGGGTAGATGGTCTAGCTACCCAACTGTAGCTGCAGTAGCTACACTGTACCTCCTTAGCCGGTAGCCAGTAGCCAGTGGGTAGGAAACCTTGCCCGCCAACTAAAAAGAGCGATTGAGAGTGGATTTCAGGTTCGATAGTGTCGAGAAGGTATTAGCCACCGGTGACCGTACTTTCGTAAAAGCACCATTGGGCGGTGGTTCCTCTTCTCTTCTTCCTCTTGAACCTCGAACAAAAAAAAGATCTCGCCATCAGCTCGACTAAGAGTTCCGAATCAAAAAAGTAAACTGAACTTTACTTAAGACGAAGGAACCGAGTGCCAAAAAAAACCGGTTTCGCTTCAAACTACTAGTAATTAAGACTAAAAGTAAGGAAGTCCTTTTCTTGACTTGGCCTGCGTTCATTATACCTACCCCCTTTTTAAAGAACTTTATTTCAATCTCAACAAAGAAATGAAAGCATAACTCTTTGCTTGTTGTCCTCTTACTTACTCAATTGTGGGGGTCTCTCGGGTGTCTGATCCGATCAGTCTCGTGATGAAGAGAATTCCGATCTTCCACTAAGAAAGGTCTCGTCACGACAACTCAATTTGTCCGGTAAACTACTAGGGGCTCCCCATGGTTTAGTAAAAGGGAGGGGAGATTTGCTCCTCATCCGGGGGTTCATTTCATTCATTATGAACTAAAAAAGGTCTTAAAAACTTCATAGAATTCATGATCGGCCATTTCATTTGTGCTTTCAGCAAGTAGGCGACGCGAATCTATTTCTATGCTTCAATCGGATACCAATTGCTTGGATGCGTTTGAAGCCTCGAGATGACTTGCAGAAAAAAAGCTTTCTAGGTTTGTCTTCTGTCTCCGTAACAAATGGTCCATTTATTGATGGGCGAACGACGGGGATTGAACCCGCGCGTGGTGGATTCACAATCCACTGCCTTGATCCACTTGGCTACATCCGCCCCTACCCCCGCACAGGTTTCAGTCTCTATCTACGATCAGATCCTTTCTGAACTCCCCTATGACCGCTATCAAAGAGAAGCTTTTTCCTATACTATAGTTGCAAGTCTATTGTTCTCTTTCCGAATTAGGTGAAACAAAGCTTCAAACAAAGAGGTTGGGCTGTTCACTTCATTGATTTGACTTCACTTTACTTAAGATTAAAGAGAGGGGCCGGGCGGGCAGTAAAGGCTCATTTAGTAGACAGCGAGCGAGCAGCAAGCACCTACTCCTATCAAAATGAAAAGCAGCAAGCTGAACTTGAATTGAAGAAGCGAGCCTCTATCAGAGAAAGGAAAGCCGTTGCGCGTTAGCGCATCCGTTTTCTTGCTCGTTAGCGCCCTTCCTTCAGCTGGCTTCGCCTTATCTATTCATCTCTTTTTTCAAATGGAGATTTAGGGATCTCTCTTGTTCATAGATCTTGAAACCAGATCTATCGCCGGAAGAACCAACACTTAAAGGGTGTAAGCAACGGAAGGTTCTCACGCTGTCCCCGACATTGTTCTCCGACGATGTCCCCTGGGCGAAAGGGGACACCATTCTCTTTCTTTCTTCAATCGTTCCGATCAGGACAAGTGGGTTGGTTCGTTTCGTCCTCCTATCTACGCAATTATCTGTCTTCGTTCGTGATCATGTTGGGCGAAAGGTAGTTGTAGAGGAGCGGCTGTGAAAGGGCTCTTCCCCCCTTTCCATTGAAGTAGGGAGGGCTTCCTTCCCCACCATTCCGGCCTATTATTGATAGGGATTTTACCGATGCTGAAGGTAGCTTGCTTACCAAGCCACCCACTTGAGAAGCTGGTCGCTAGAAAGAAGCGACGAGGAAGCGAAGCTGTCTACGAAGCTTTGCTTCTCCCCCTGTAGTCGTAATACTAGGCTCGTCGCTACTTTTATTCAAAAGGTAACCGATGGTTCCCGACTTTCTCTGGTTTCCGCAACCGTAATCATTTTTCCGATTACATAAACCTTTTTTTTGAATAGCGATACGCTCTAAAAAAAGTGAAGGATAAGCAACCATTCTAGAAGCGGTAGCTTCCCGCCTCCTTCATTCCTACTGCCTCCTTCGGTGAGAAGTTCCCTTCCTTTTTCTTTTTCTAAAAAAAAAGAACTGATTGGTCTGCTCAGCAAACGTACAAAGTGGACCGCTGTTTGGCTGACCCCCTTCTTCCCATTCGGGTTGACCCAGAAGTACAGTAAGAAGGAATGGAACCGCTTGAGAGTCGTCTGAAGTTCACACTTGGGTAAAGACGACTGACTTTGGAAACGGAACACGAACCAATTTAAGCTATTCCGGCTTCTTATTGAGCGTAGCGAAATCAAGGTTTATGAGAAAGTCAGCGAAGTTTCTATGATGTTCTACCTTTGCGTAGTCTCGGTCCACAGTGACAGTGGAAGGCTCCGCGCCTGAGCCTCGTTAGACTCAGCAGAAGTGTAAGGTGTAAGTGAAGAGAATAGAAGAGATGAAGTCCGCCCCTTAGCCTAGTCTATATCCACAGCTGACGCAACTCCGTACCGACGTCTCACTACTACTTAATTAATTAACGGCTAAACTTTTTCATAACCTGAGCTTTCCTTAACCAGTTGACCTTACTTCGTAACCTTAGCCTCCCTTTCTTTATAGTTCGACTAAGTGACTTCGTAACCGAAACCTACTTTTTTTCTTACTGTAGCATAGGCCTTCGCCACTTCAAACGGGCGCTTCGCCCCTCTTTTTTTTATTAGAAAGAGCGGGGCCTTACTTATTCAGGGGGGTGGGGGAACCCGTAGGAAGGGGGGACGAACCGCCGAATTGACATCTGAAATCGCCAACATGAACACAAACGAAATCTTTAATTTCGTATAGAAAGAAAACGAACCACTTCTATTCTCGGAGCCCACGGAGCGGTATATGAAGAATGGCTTTTTGGTCCCTTTCGTCCAGTGGTTAGGACATCGTCTTTTCATGTCGAAGACACGGGTTCGATTCCCGTAAGGGATAGGTACTCATTCCCGGCCGCTTTCAGTTAGTGTTCATTGCTGAGTGATCGCTCGCTATCTGGCTGGAAAAGGTGGTCCGGAAGCTTCCTCTCTCCCAGCAAGCAAGATGAGATCACCAATAGTGCACCGAAATGGCGCCGGAGAGCCGGTAACCTCGTTCGCCTAAGATCGAAATCATCTGTGATTGAGACTACAAACTCTGTAAGGCTAGCTATATGCTTAACACATGCATTTCGAAAGGTCTGAGACCAGAGTCTATCTGGGTGATGACTTCGGAAGATTCACTTTTTTAAGGGAGAAATTGTCTGTTACCTTTCTGTATCTACTCAATTAGACTCAGACAGAATAAAGAGTCACTTCGTCCCTCTCCCTTCGGTAAAGACTTAGTAAGCACAAAAGAGAGAAGAAAAGGATCTAAGACAGAAGCCTACAAGGAAAAGTCCCAAACAAATAGGTGCCAAAGCAAGACTAGAGGAAGACTCTTTCACTGTATGAATGATTGCCTCAACGCAACTCAAGAGGGGAAGAGAGGTTGAAAGCTTGAAACAAAGAAAGGGAAATGATAGTTTAAGATTTACCGTAGGAGATATTTCATTCTTAGTGTCAGGGAATTTACTTCCATCCGATTAAAAGAAAGGCTTTAAGGAGTCACTTTCATACAATCTTAATTTGGAGAGTTTGCTTCTACACGGAAACGAAGATCTTCGAGAACTAATATTGGACCGGGAATAAAAAAGGGAAAAAAAGTAAAGTCTAAGCGCATATGGCACGAAAAGGAAATCCGATTTCGGTAAGACTTGATCTGAATCGTAGTTCAGATTCAAGTCGGTTCAGTGAGGGCGACCGCGAAAGTCACCGAAGGGGTCAGTCTTTTCCTTCACCCCAGATTAAAAAAAAAAAGGCGGGGAAGGGCGTTGCAGATGTCCGGGACGGACACGACTTCTTCTAACGCTAGAAGACCACTGGAAGACACCCGGGACCAGAGCATGTCGTGAAAGAAGCACACTGGGCGGGCGTGCTTCGACCGTGTCTCCGGGGCACAGTTGAATGTAGATATCATGAACGCGAGGTGCAGGATACCAGGCCGAGAAAGCCGGGCAACCACTCCCCTATGCGCCAATCGCTAGTGCAGCCAGGGCCCCGGCGCCCAGCTCCGCTGGAGAGGCCTCGCCTGATCTGAGAAGTGCTAATTCGGTTCGGATAGACTTCATTCAAGAACGCCGCCGCCCCTGGAATCAATAAGAAAACAAGTGCTAAGTTTCAGATCAGTGAATAAACCGAAACGAAAGAAGAGACCTTTCTCGCTCGGCGCCTAAAGCGCACTATGCTCCGCTTCAACAAATGAGAGTTTTCGGTGGAACCGGTGAACCACGCGAGCCGGTTAAATGCGTGGGACAGAGGGCTCGTAGTACCTGCTACCGCAGCTATGCGGTGGAAGGGAAGGAGCCTAAATCGACCTTTTTTCTTTTAAAAAGAAAAAAAGCAGTACAAGGAGATTATACTCTCGGATGAGACTAAGTAGCTACCGACCGTTCCGACGCGCCCTTGACCTATCTTGATTAAGACCGAAACCTATCTAATTGAAAGTGGGGTCTAGTTTAAGCTGTCAAACAAATGGCCTGGAAAGAATAACCACTAGTAGGGATATAGATGGAGTCTCGCTCAGTAAAGAGAGTTGTAGATTCGTAGAACAGGAGAAGAGCCTTGACTTTCTATTATATTAGTCCAGCACGCTAGCTGCAATCTTTCTAAAGCAAGAAGGGAAGGGAGAAAGTTGACTTTGAGAAAGAAAGGCCTTCTCTTCTATTTCGATTCTAATCTTAGGAAAGGTGCGTTATCGCTTTGATTTATCGTTAGCTAGGCTTCAATAAGGACGTTTAGGCTTTACTAATAAGATAGAAAAGAAAGGGCTTTTTCATCAGGGTGCGAAGGTTTGGAACCTTATACAAACAAAGAGCGTTTTCTTTCAAATGATAACCAAATGACAACTGCCTCTTCCTGCTGCGAGGGCCTTGCACGAAACCAAACCGCCCCCCCCCCCGACCGCTCAAGTACCAGTTGCTTCGCAGGTAGGCCCACTTAGGTTAGAGGGGCATTGTCCCTCAGTTCTTACCAACCCCCGGTGTGTTGTGTAATCGACATGTTGTTAGCTTCAACTCGTTCGAATAAGAATCTGCAATTACCTCTGCTGTCAATTTCTTATTCATTCAGGGCGCTCGGCCGGTGCTCCTTTCTCAAACCAGAACAACTCTGAACGTTAGGGAAGATAAGGGAGGATCACCTGAGCGAACTGACCGAAGGGACTTGACTTATCCGAACCGAACGATAGCGGCTTAAAGCTAAGAGCAGCGTCGCTGCTTGATCGGCGGGGAGGAGCATCTCAAAGTATGGGGCAAAGGATCAAAGGCTTTTACTTTGTCACCCGGGATCCACCACAGGTTGGGTTTGAGAGCCGTGTGATGGGTGACTATCCAGCACGGTTCGGAGAGCACTTTTAGTCTGCGCTGGTGAATGGAAGCCCCCCTATCAAGAAAGAAGCGGCTCTTCCCACGGCGGAGTCCGCATTGACTCTATTTATTATTATGGTAAATCAGTGTATCAAGATGTCAATCTTAGATCTTATTTCGGTTCGATACGTCCACCTACTAGACTCACCTTTGGCTTTCGTCTCGGTAGGTGTATTATTCTACATTTTCCCAAAAGAACATTCATTCATTTCTTTCTTCCCCGTCGACCACGACGACAGAAACGACGCGAAAAATCCAGACCCGGAAAGGGGAAGGGCCAGTGGTGGGCATTTGGTAAAGTCGGGCCGATCGGGTGTCTTCATTCAAGCGACGGTACAGAAGAAGAACGAAACGAAGTGAGAGGCCGGGGGGCAGGGAAAAGAGTCGAGTCGATCAGGCTCGACGACCGGGAGAAGCAAAACGAAATCAGGATTTGGCCGAAAAAGAAGCAACGCTATGGATACCATGACCGATCACCATCGATAAAGAAGAATCTTTCTAAATCACTTCGGGTCAGCGGGGCCTTCAAGCATCCGAAATATGCCGGGCTTGTAAATGACATAGCCCTCCTAAATGACGACTCCTTCAGAAAAACGAAGTTATTCAAGTTCTTTTTCTCAAAGAAGTCCCCCTCCGACAGCCCGACGAGTCATCCACTTAAAAGGACCCTCCCTGCGGTGCGCCCTTCCTTGAATTATTCGGTCATGCAATACTTATTGAAGACAAAGAACCAAATGCATTTCGACCCCGTCGTAGTTCTCAATCATTTCGTGGAACCGGGCGTGGTTGAACCATCTACCATGGGGGGAGCTAATGCACAGGGAAGAAGCTTAGATAAGAGAATACGTTTCGCTTTTTTTGTCGAAAGCTCGACCAGCGAGAAAAAGTTTTTGGCCGAAGACAAAAAGTTGACCCACTTCATTCGCTGGTCGAATCATCCTCGCTTCGCGGGAACAACAAAAACCACCATCTCGCTCTTTCCTTTCTTCGGTGCTACCTTTTTCTTTCCAAGGGACGGGGTTGGGGTGTATAAGAACGAGTATGCCCGGAAACAACTTGAGCATGCCCGGAAACAACTTGAGTATGCCCGGGAACAACTCCTAAGAAAATTCAGGAAAAAATGTTGGAACCTCATGTGTAAGGATAAGGTAATGGAATTGATAGATAAATTCATCGACCTAGGTGGGATAGGAGAATTGATAAAGGGAATAGAGATGATGATAGAGATCATACTGAGAAACAGAAGAATTCCGTACGGATACAACTTTTATTTGAACGAAGTGAAAAAAATGCGATCTTTGTTGTCTAATAGAACAAAGACTAATACCTTAATTGAGTCGGTCAAGATCAAATCTGTTTATCAAAGTGCTTCTCCGATTGCTCAAGATATCTCTTTTCAACCGAGGAACAAAACAAGATCATTTCGCTCCATTTTTAGTCAAATAGTGAAGGATATTCGATTAGTAATGAAAAAAGGGGTGGAGGGGATCCGTATATGTTGTTCAGGTCGATTAGAAGGTGCAGAAATAGCTAGAACTGAATGCGGAAAGTATGGAAAAACATCTAGTAATGTATTTAACCAGAAAATAGATTATGCTCCTGCGGAAGTATCTACTCGTTACGGAATCTCAGGTGTCAAAGTGTGGATTTCATATAGTCAAAAAGAAAGGGGACGTGCTATATCCGAAACGTACGAAATATAGTCAATATCGTAAAGGCGGATGTAGTAGGGGTTGCAAACCGGACGGTACACGACTTGGTTTTGGAAGATATGGCACTAAAAGTTGTAGAGCTGGTCGTCTTTCATATCGAGCCATTGAAGCAGCGCGTCGAGCTAGAATTGGGCAATTCCATCGTACTATGAGCGGACAATTCCGAAGAAATGGTAAGATATGCGTAAGAGTTCTCGCAGATCTCCCTATTACCGGGAAACCTACAGAAGTCAGAATGGGAAGAGGAAAAGGAAATCCTACGCGTTGGATTGCTCGTGTGTCCACAGGACAAATCCCATTTGAAATGGATGGTGTGAGTTTGTCAAATGCTCGACAAGCCGCTACATTAGCGGCGCATAAACTATGTTCGTCAACCAAGTTTGTTCAGTGGTCGTAACGTAATTAGTTAGTGGGGAAAAAGCGGGCCGGGATTCAAAAGAATTAGGCGAAGTGTTTGTTCCTGAACGACGGAAGTGGAAAGACACTAAGGGAGAGGGATATACTCCTTTATTTTTGTAATCGCCGAAATTGTACGACGAACCCTCTTGTTCCAGGCGTACTACCCTGATACGTTTTGGTTAAATTATCCAGGCCCGGTTTATAAAGTGATAGTAGTCAGAATAAATAAGAAAGATAAGAGCTAAGATTCAGGAAAGGAAGCTTTATGGGAGAAAGGAGAAAAAGTATCTATTTATCTGTCCATTCCTTCCTCCAACAGATGCGGGTGAATTAGCTGCCTTTATCTTACTCTTCGTTCGTCTAAATAGATAATCGATGTCCTTCGCTTCATCTGCAGTTATCGGTGTAATAAAGCAAGGGGAGAGGAGCATATAAGTCAGATTGCTTAATTAATGTATAAGACTTAAGATCAAGCTAGGAGAAGCGCTTTCAGGCGCGTTCGCTTAGCAAATCTCTAATTAGTCTTCTCGGGTGTCGGCACAGTCCAAGAAGTAGTCTTTTTCCTTTTTATAGCAACAATAAGTAGCGATTCGCCTTCTTTCAATAGTAGTTCTCTCTCTCCTTCATCTGATCCTATCTCTTGGTTGGCCTGGTCTGGTTCTTTCTTGAATGTGGAATTTAGATCGTATCCAAGTGAAAGGTTATCCCAAGTGGATGCTAAGATAGCAAGCTTATAAGTTGAGTTAGCCCACAGGGATAGACAGTTGGCTAGTCTCATGACCCAAATGGAGGGGCTGGTCGCTCAATTTTTTTTCTCAAGAAAGACAGACTCACCAATAGCCAAACGCACAGTTTCCGGTCCTATTCTTACTGACTTTCTCCTCGACCGAAGGTCACTTCACTCTTTATAGCAAGGAGGCAAAGAGCTGACCTAAAAGCGGAAGCTGCCTTGATCTTCTACTTATTGAACGCCAAATGAGACTGATTCAAAAACTGCTATCCCACGACCAAGATTCTTCCCTTCCTCGTGCTAATCTAATCACATCTCTCTCTATTTCCGGCTTAGCCTACCCCTCCGTGGGCTTCTATCCCCCTGGTCGTATTCAACTCTCAAGAGAAAAAATATCTCTCCCGGCATCACAGCCTATTCTATTCTCTATTCTCTACCAGCTTCTGAAACAAGATCGGATTGGTCATGCTTCCTCTCCCGCTGGTCGAGCTTAATTCCATCCAGCCTCTCCTCGGCTCACTTCACTACCTTTAGAGAAAAGAGTTCCAGCAAAAGACGAAGAAGACTCTCGGATGGCACTTGATCTCCTAACTGTAACGGGATTTGATTCTTTATAATAGTGACCACCTCTTCTTCACATAAAATCATTCGTTCAGAGTCGACAACCAACCACCCAAGGTCTTATGGTCCGGAGAAAGAGTGAGGGGTTCAGAGCTTCCCCCTAACGAAATCCCAGTGGGAGTAGAAAAGGCCAAAGCGGGTTCCCCCTCAGAATGTTCACCTGTAACAAGAGAAAGATCCCTGTCTATCACAGGGGTATCCGTATACTGTGACCTTACTTCCGAGTTAGAAGGGCCTTCACCCCGCGGGACCAAAGAAGAAGCTGACAACTCACCCTGACTGTTGAAGGCTAGAGGAGCATTGCTAACAGGATCCTCTAAACGATCAGAAATCCTCTCAGGCTCAAGCGGACAGCAAGACTAATATTCAAAAGCCTCGCTCTTATGAAGAGACAGGCAGATCGGAAACTCTGTTATCTAGAACATCTTTCCCCTTCCCCTTCTTCTGTACCTTAATCCAATCGCCCTCAGAGGTAGCCTTCCTACCACCCTCAGGTGGATTAGGGGTCATCTGCTTCTTAGACTTAGGACAGGCTGCCAAGGAGTGACCAAAGACCTTACAGGCATTTCTTTATAGTTCTATACGTGGGGGACCTTCCAGCAAGGGAGTCACATTCATGGACGAGGGACTGAAAGGAAGAGAAAGCTATAATAAGAATAGATTCCCACTAGCAGCTAATCCAATAGGCACAATACCCGATCGTAGAACAGATTTGCTTGCTTGGTCGGCTTCCCCGAAAAAAAACTTAACTTCCATAACTTAACCTGAAAGCGCTGCTATGACTGCTGCATAGGTTTTCTCCATAGCTGTGAATTTCTTTTATGCATTATTATCATTGAACAACTTAGCTAAATTAAATTAGTCCAAAGCTCTCTTCTTCTTATCATCATCATGCTGTGCAAACACGGCTCCAACAGAATCCTAAGTTGTAGACACATAGAGGAGGACGGCCTACGCTATTAGAGGAGAGTTACTGTAAAGACACAACTTCCACCCTGTTGGCTGTAGTTTTAGCTTGTATATGTGAAGTATGTGAAGAATAAAAAAACGAGATTTTTTTTCATAGAATAACTCTTTCTTTTGGGAAATAGAGAGGTGGATCACTAGCCGAATCTTCTACTACGATATAAGTTGGTTAGCGGAACCAGCGTTCTCACTTTGCCAACTTTGAAAAGCGCTAGAAATCGTGGTCAACATTTTTCCAGTGCTTCAGCGGGGGTTGACGGGATACTGACAAAAATGTCGTACAGCCGCAGCGAAACATAAATTCTCGTAGAAAAGAGAAAAGTGTTTTCTTTATTCGTGGAGGTTTCATGGAAAAGGGGTGCGATCGGATCGGGAGTAACCACTAGTGATAGGGCAAAAATCGGGGGGAAGTCTAAAGGAAATTTTTCAATGAATTCCCCTTAGCATCACTTTGAAACTAGTTGAGGATAACCCCTAGTCATTACAGCAGGAAATCTTTATATCGAATAGCTATCTATCTACGTAAGTTCATTAGAAAGAAAGGAGGAGAGGAAGTTCGGGATTATTAAACTGGACTGGCTTAGACTTATAATAGGGTTAATACGACCTATGATGGGCAAGCAAGCGAGCTAACTATGCATCGGAAAGAAAGCCTTCGACGTCACTATAGGCCAAGCCCTATACCTCTACCACTGCCTTGATCAATTAGTGGGGCATTCTAAACCTACGTCTTAAATCAATGGGGCACCTCTCCATCTTATGCATCTGCTGGTACTGCGCCTGAGCTAGTGTGACTGGATCCCTCAATCCCTCTTACAAAGCAGAAATTCCTTCTTTTTTTGTTACTTTCAAACGATTGTCAAATTCATTCATTATTTTCTTTTTGGCCATAAATAAAGTCGAGCCCGCCATTCTCATGCATTTCCCTTGAAACCACTACGGTTTTACACCTGAAAGTAGCTACCAATCTTTTACAAACTTCCTCCTGAGAAAGATCCCGCGTGAGATAGTGTTACTGACACATAAGGCTTCAGCGTGCTTTTCGCCAGTAGCTTCTCCTTTCTTTTCGTTTTTATTCTATATAAATACATACACAACGAATATCTATTCATAGGAGTGAGTGACCCATGGGGAGGAGGGTAGTGAATTCATTGTCTGAAAGTGGGAGTGAAAGGAGACTGCTTTTGCTTTGAATGCTTACCCAAGCTCTTTGACAGACTCGCGGGGTACCGATTTCCTCCTGCTTCGTGCGTCGGGCCGGGCCTGTACATCCCAGATTGTCTACTCCTCTTTTCCAGATTTCCCATACTATTATATTAGCCGGCCTGTATACCAACAAGAGCAACAGCTTTTATTCAAAGAGCCCCAACAGCTTATTTGTGATTTACATACTGCATGGGAACATGTCCGCCTCTAACTCCTCATGAACCTAACGAAAGAACTTAACCAATTGAGCGCAGGTTATTATTCCAAGCACCAACAAGCCGATGTACCTACAAGCGAAAGACCAGACCAATGAACCGAAAGACCGCCTTTCCTGCGTGTGCGTGCCGTTGACTCCTCTACTTAATGGGCTATTTCATTTCGAAACCTACTTAGTTAGAATTTTCATTTCCCCATGGGATATATAAAATGAAAAGAAAGATTTGTGGAATACATAAATTAAAAAAAGAGAAGTGTGTACCCTTGACCAACCAGAGAGGAGAGCTATAGGGGCAAGACTGTGTTTGGACTGTACGCGTGCCGAAGGAAGATCGTGCCTATTTACGCTCAAACAATCCATATAGGTGGAAAGCTGGAAGCTTCAATAGTTCCCTGCTGAACCTTAGAGTGCTATGATGGGGTATTTCAGTCCGTCCCCACTAAAGCGGCTTAGGCGTCGCCACAGATAGGGCATCAAGGCCAATAGCGGAACTTCGAACGAACGAAGCGGAGCGAAGTGAAGCAATTAGAGACGCTTCGTTCGTACCTTCGAAGAAGAATCCAGTTAACCACTCCTATCATTGGCTTCCCACATCCTCAGGGGGGACGAAGAACCGGCAAATCGAGTATGGAATTCTAGCTCTTTTGAGGCATCAACCACAGCACAGGTTGCGGACCTATCGAGATGCTTCCTTGCAGAACCCAACAAGGGCTGTAACTCAATAGAGTGAGTGGGAAACCTTGTAAACGCGAGCAGGAGAATAGGAAGAATTTAAAATGACAAAGCGAACTTATCTTATTAAAAAAGCGGACTAGGAGCGGAAGGCGAAAGGGTATTTCTTTAGTAAGGAAGGAAAGCAAGTTAGTTACATCTATCTTAAAGTCTGATTCGGATTCTGCTCTCGCTGTTCTCAAAGTAGCGAAGTTACCAGAGGGAGAAGCTCTTCTTCCTCTTGTTGAATCGACTCTTTACAAGAGTACGTTATAAGATAAGTAAGGGTGAGAGGAAAGAGACAACAGCTGTTTACTAGCAAGCATTGAAAGCAGATGCCAGAATGACTCTTTGAACTGAATGACGTAATAAATAAAGAAACTAGCTGCCATCAAGACTGAACGAGATGAGGATTAAAGAAAATCGAACTGTGATAACCTTGGTTTTTACCATAAAAGCAGAAAGCGCCCAAAAGAAGTGAGTGACTCAAGATATGCCATCGCTCTTCTCTCTTGACCTGAGACTTGGGGGAGTTCTGTGAGCGAGGAGCGAAGCCTTTCGGTAGCTGTTCAAAAGAATCAATTCAATCAGCTCCAGAGCTAGGAGTTCTATGTCTAGGTTGAGGAGAGTCCTTTTAGTTAATCTTAGCTGCTACCCTACTTATCCCAGCTCTAAAAGCAGCTACTGACTCGTCAAGTTGAGTCGACAGTGATTCTTCTTGTTCCGCTGTGAATGTATCGTTATCGTATTCAGTAGTTTTCCCTGCTCGCTAAAACCCTTCTTCTTAGTCTTCGGCTTTCACAGGATTCACTACTCTAAGCGAAAGGCGCATGGGTTTACTCTATTTCTTTCTATGTTCCTGTCTTGAGGCAAGTCTGCTATCTGCGCCTCGTTGTCCGCCTTTACTTCTTAGTCTTTCTTTCCTTGCTGAATACATCGATAGTTGCTTGAAGCCAAGTGTTAGCCCGTTGGTCTAATAGCGGAACTTCGAACGAACGAAGCGAAGTTCCTTATAGAACGAACGAAGCTATGCGGAGTGAAGCAATAAGTCCTAATTGCTTCACTTCGTTTTACTTCTAAAGTTCATAGCTTCGTTCGTTCCCTCTTATAGATCGCTTTCTGTACACTCCTCTCATGCCGTGGATGGACTCTTCTTATATTGACCCGGGCTTTCATAGTCGCTGGGGCTAGAGTCTTTGACAGTGTCTTTCCATGCTCGTTCAAAAAGTGAAGTGAATAGGATCGGCGTTTGAGAGGAAACAAGCCGATCCGCATCCAAAGGAATAGAACTTCCCGTCAGCTAAACGGATTACTTCGACCGATGTCCGCTTTGGTGAGAGGTATGGCTTGCTGGGGGACACCCAAGGAATTACGTATGTGAACACGAGTCTTGATTCAGCCTTATACGGAAAAAGGGTTATAGCTTCGACTGTTGAAAGGAAAGCCCGTCCATTAAGTCTGTATAGTTCTAGTTCAGCCCCGCTAGAAGTGATCCAATCTTGTTTGGGAATTGCCTGTGGGAACCCCCTTCGTTACGGTCGATCTTTTCGCAAAGTGAATCGATCCCAGCTTAAACTTTTGACTTGGTAAAGTATAAGGTTCTACCGAAGTAGGGAAGCTCTAGGGTTTTGCTAACCAGTGTGAAGTTGAGTTATATCTTTCCCTAGTTCATGCAAGGCTAACCTTCGGGTTTCTGCTTTCAGGCAAGTCGCTAAGTCGTCTTAATCCAGCGACGAAAACTCCTGCGCTAGGAGAAGCGCTCAATCCCGTCGCTTCGTCGCTCAGTCCGTTGCTTCTTCCTTTCCGGCTCTTTAGACCAATACCAATTCCAGGTGCATATTCCATTCGTGCATCTGCAGTTTCCTTTTCTTTCTACTTGCTCTGTTCCAGAGCAGTCCTGACTATGATGTAGTATAGGGAATTCTAATAAAACAGAAAGAGGAGAAAGCGCCATAGTGAGAATGATAACCACTATGTAGCCAAGTCAAAGTACTAGAAAGAGCACTATACAGATTGCTGACACTTCTTGTTACTTGACCAAATCACAACAAACAAGAAATACTAGGAGTCACATGACATTTTTCTAACTAAAGCCAAGCTAAGCTAACGGTAGGGAAAGGCCCCGAAGCAAGGCAAAAATCGAGCATCGAAGTGAGCATATAAGAAGAAGTGCTTAAAACTAAGTAAAAGGGCGACCACCTTCAACATGAATTACTTTCTGGAAGCAGGCTATGCCGCCACACCTCCCCTGTGAAAGAGGGCTACGCAGCTGATTCGGTTAATCCTAATATGATATGCAATTTCCATCTCTTCTATAATCGACACTATTAATATCGTAAGATAAGAAAGCTGCTAGCAGAGGGTGACCGTGGATTGGTCAAGTTCCGTGTACTGATTCTCCTCGATATTGGGTTGGTGTTCCGTTAACTATCCTAAGAGTGTAGTGTGGTGGTTGGGCCTACCCATAGAGGAAGGAGTTGGTAGCAGACAAGTCATTCAGAAATGAAACTTCCATGGCGTAGATTGACCGTTCACGAATCTGTGTTGAAGAGCGAGATCATTATTGCATAGATAAGGTGCCTATCTTGACGCGGTACTTCCAGAATGCTATCAGAAAAGCAAAGAAGGGGCTGTTGTTGATACTTGTTTGATTCGAAACTGGTGAGTAGTGGTTTTTTTTTCTTTTTTCCCTTGGTTAACAACCAAGCAAAACTCTCTATATTTATTCACTACTCCTACTCCTACAGGCTTGACGGACTTAAGGAGGGATTTTCTTTATCTCAACCAAAAATGCAAATCATGATCAATGAACTTCTTAATGCCGTGGAACCCGGATGGCAAGAGGCTTCAGCAAGAATGGAGAGTAGAGTGTAGTGCAATGAAGTGAAGTGTATCGTCACCAGAAATTTAATAAGAGAAGAAAGAGCAAGTAAAGTAAAATAGTACGCCCGGTTCACCAGGTTCTACCACTGTAGGGCCAAATCATAGTCAAAAGAAGAGTTTGATCCTGGCTCAGAAGGAACGCTAGCTATATGCTTAACACATGCAATGTTTTATCGGAGAGATTTTAAAAAGTGACTCCGTTGACACAATCCCATTTCTTTCCGTTGGTCAACAACCAACAAAAGTTCTCGTTTAGTTCTTCACTACTCGTACAGGAAAAAGTCACTTTCTGTATGGGGGGAATCCTTTATTCTCAATCAAGATGCCTCAACTGGATAAATTCACTTATTTCACACAATTCTTCTGGTCATGCCTTTTCCTCTTTACTTTCTATATTGCCATATGCAATGATGGAGATGGACTACTTGGGATCAGCAGAATTCTAAAACTACGTAACCAACTGCTTTCACACCGTACGAACAACATCCGGAGCAAGGACCCCAACAGTTTGGAAGATATCTTGAGAAAAGGTTTTAGCACCGGTCTATCCTATATGTACTCCAGTTTATTCGAAGTCTCCCAATGGTGTAAGGCCGTCGACTTATTGGGAAAAAGGAGGAAGATCACTTTGATCTCTTGTTTCGGAGAAATCAGTGGCTCACGAGGAATGGAAAGGAACATATTATATTTGATCTCGAAGTCCTCATATAGCACTTCTTCCAATCCTGGATGGGGGATCACTTGTAGGAATGACATAATGCTAATCCATGTTCCACACGGCCAAGGAAGCATCGGTTTTTAATCTCATTATGACTTGGTCGTTCAGAAGAGATTCTTTCTCGATCAGAATAGTGGAATGGAAGGCACTACAAGAAAGATATACTCCTTTTCAAATCGCCCCGCGAAGACAGACGTTCAGAAAGGTTCTCGAGATTCTCAATCGCTCTTTTTTTAGTGGGGAGGAATAGTACGGGAAGGGAGCGAGACCAAGCCGAGACACTAGTAGAGTAAGCCCTTCCCACGTGTCAAAATGAATTGCAGCCTCAACCAGAGAGATCAACCTGCGCCTTTGATGTTAGG